TAATATAACCCAATTGAGACATGGTAGAATAAGCTAAACTTCTTTTAATATCTCTTTGAGCAAGAGCCAAAGTAGCTCCTAATAATACTGTTATTACACCTATTAAGGAAATAAGATTCATTATGTAAGGTATGACTATGAAAAGAGGAAGAAGACGAGCTACAAGAAAAATTCCTGCTGCTACCATAGTAGCAGCATGTATAAGAGCCGAAATGGGAGTGGGTCCTTCCATAGCATCAGGTAACCATATGTGAAGGGGAAATTGTGCAGATTTGGCAACTGCGCCGAGGAATAAAAAAGAAGCACAAAGAGTAATAAATAAAGAATTTACTCCATTATTATTAATTAATTTAGTAACTATTTCGAACAAATCTCGAAATTCTAAACTACCCGTTATCCAATAAAATCCTAAAATTCCTAATAATAAACCAAAATCCCCTATACGATTGGTTACAAAAGCTTTTTGACAAGCACTTGCTGCAATTGGTCGTGTGAACCAAAAACCTATTAATAAATAGGAACACATTCCTACAAGTTCCCAAAAAATATAAATTTGTATTAAATTAGAACTAGTAACTAATCCCAACATAGAAGTATTGAAAAAACTCATATAAGCAAAAAATCTCAAATATCCTCGATCATGAGACATATAATTATCACTATAAATAAGAACCATGATTCCAACAGTAGTAATTAATATTGGCATAATAGAAGTAAGCGGATCAATCAAGTGTCCGAACTCTAAAGAAAAATCATTATTGACAGTCCAAGACCATAGATATTGATAGATAAAATTTCCGTTTATTTGCTGAATAGAAAGATTAACAGAAAATACCATAGCTATAGTTAGCACCAAAACACTCGGAAAAGCCCACATACGTCGAATATTTTTTGTTGCTGCAGGAATAAGTAGAAGTCCAAATCCTATTAACATAGTAATAGGAAATGGAAGAAAAGGTATTATCCATGCATATTTATATGTATGTTCCATAAAAAACACAAATTTTAGTTTTTTTCTTATAATTGTTTCCGATTCACCAATTTTTATTGCTTTTGAAGAAAACAATAAAAAAATGAAAAAAAAAAAAGATATGAAACCTTAAATATTCTTATTTTACATTTTTTTACCTTTTTCAGATATTTCAAAAATTTGAAAAAGGTATAAATTGTTGCTTAAATGCTTTGTCCAAATAGCTCAATATAGAGTCATTTTTAAGTTATTAATTTTTTAACTAAAATATTCATTTGAAGAAATATTTTTTTATAAAAAAAGAGAAGGAGAATATGATATTAAAAAAAATTTTGCCATTAGATTAGAATTGTATTCTAGTAATATATAACCATATCATATACTATAGTAAGCAAAGAAAAAGTAAGAAAAGTAAGCAAAAATAACTATACCAATATCAGTAGAATATGGATATATAGTTTGCATCAATAAATCAACTACTTCTTCTAGTAATTTTATTTAATTACCTAATTTCTATTTTTTATGAAATTGATTGATTGGATTTAAATCCAATAAGATAAGAAAATTGATTGATCAGAAATCTTATAAAAATCCTTACTTCTTATATTCTAGAACTTAATAAAAAAAAAACGTAAAATGAAAGTTCCTTTTCTTAGCTAACGGAATGTCTTGTTTAACATATTAACTACTAGAAAATTCCTTTTAAAATTTTTCTTTCTTTTCTTCTATTTTTTCCTAGTTTATTATATATGTAACACACATGTATATATAAACAATATATTTGTATTGTAAAAAAAAAAAAAAGATTATAGACGAAATTAAATATAATATAAAAAATGACTAAAACTAAAAAAAAAAACGATCCATATTGATCAATACATGTCTTTCACATACAACAATAAAAAGGAAGAACTCTTTTTTTTATGGCAGTTCCAAAAAAACGTACTTCTATATCAAAAAAACGTATTCGTAGAAATATTTGGAAGAAAAAGGGAAATTTAGTTGCAATAAAAGCCTTTTCCTTAGCAAAGTCAGTTTCTACGGGAAATTCAAAAAGTTTTTTTGTTCGGCAAACAAATAAAAAATCTTGGAAATAATTTGAATTCCGTGATTTAAAGAACTTTTCTATATATAGAATATGAAAATTTTTCATTAACTTATCTATATATAGAATATCCTCCTCAAGATTAGTTAGAACTAGCAGACAGATAAGTTAATATTCGACATAAAATAGCTGCTAGTTTGGTTCTAAGTATTATTTTATTTCTTTTCCCAGTAGAAATTTTTTTCCATTAGGAAAAGAAATAAAATTTAATTATAATGAATATGAAAACTGTTTTATTATATGTCTATCTCAAGATCAAATGAAATTTGTTTTGTTTACTAATTATTATTCTATATTTAAATTATGTACATAACAAACAACAAATATTAATATCATTAAAATTATTACACTAAATACATTAAAAAGTAGACTAAAAACAAGATTTTTCGAAAACGAGTCTTTTAATTTCTAATTTAATTTATTAAATTTAGTAATTAAATTTTCATATGTATAAAATCATCCTATTTATTTAATTTATATATTTTTTTTATAAAAAAGATCTTTCTAAGTTTTCTAAGTGTTATTAAAAATGAAAAGAATACTTTAGTTTAAACAAAAGAGTTTAAAAGAACCCTTATTCATCCATTTCCTAAAGAATAACTATATCGGATTCTAGAATCTACATCTAGACGATTCAACATGAATTGACTATTATTATTTCAAGTAAGCCGCTATGGTGAAATTGGTAGACACGCTGCTCTTAGGAAGCAGTGCTAGAGCATCTCGGTTCGAGTCCGAGTGGCGGCATACTCTAAAAGAGATAGAATGGATCTTATAATGTATTTAATTCCCGATTTTAATTCTGTAATGAGACCCTTTTTATGTATGATATTTGCGACTTTAGAACATATATTAACTCATCTCTCTTTTTCGATCGTTTCAATTGTGATTGCGATTCATTTGATGATTCTATCAGTTCACGAAATCATCGGATTACGCCATTCGTCGGAAAAAGGAATGTTAGCTACTTTTTTTTCTCTAACAGGATTATTAGTTATTCGTTGGATTTCTTCGAGACATTTTCCATTAAGTAATTTATACGAGTCATTGATCTTCCTTTCGTGGAGTTTTTCCATTATTCATATGGTTTCCAAACTATGGAATCTTAAAAATGATTTAAGCACAATAACCGCGCCAAGTGCCATTTTTACTCAAGGTTTCGCTACATCTGGTCTTTCAAGTAAAATGCATCAATCAGCAATATTAGTACCTGCTCTACAATCTCAGTGGTTAATGATGCATGTAAGTATGATGTTATTGAGCTATGCGGCTCTTTTATGTGGTTCGTTATTATCTGTTGCTTTTTTAGTCATTACATTTCGAAAAAACATCGATATTTTTTTTAGAAGCAAAAATTTATTAATATTAATGAAGTCATTTTTCTTTAGGAAGATCGAATACTTGAACGAAAAAAGAAGTGTTGTTAAAAGCACTTCTTTTCTTTCATTTCCAAATTATTATAAATATCAATTAATTCAGCGTTTGGATTATTGGAGTTATCGTGTTATTAGTTTAGGGTTTACCTTTTTAACCATAGGTATTCTTTCTGGAGCAGTATGGGCTAACGAAACATGGGGGTCTTATTGGAATTGGGACCCCAAGGAAACTTGGGCATTTATTACTTGGACCATATTCGCGATTTATTCACATACTAGAACAAATCAAAGTTTGCACGGTACGAATTCGGCACTTGTAGCTTCTATAGGATTTCTTATAATTTGGATATGCTATTTTGGGATTAATCTATTAGGAATAGGTCTACATAGTTATGGTTCATTCACATAAAATCTAATTAAATTGTAGAAATTCCATGCGGAATAAGTAAGACATATATAACGAAAATTTGTGTGAGTTTTTAAGAACTGTTTGAATCTTAGATTCAAACAGTTCTTAAAAACTTGGGATACATCTTTCTAATTCACTTTATTATTTTTTTTTTCGTTGTACAGCGAATAGTTTCAAAAATATTATAATTGAAAATTATAAGACTTTCTATCTCATTAAGAAAAAAAACTATCTATGAAAATAATTAGATAGGATAGCTTGTATCTTGTCAACTGATAAAGAAAGAACGAAATCGGGATAAATACCAATTCCTATTACGGGTAAAAGGATACAGATTGAAACAAATAGTTCTCGTGGTCCAGAATCCACGAAATTTGAGTTTAGAACATTGAAAAAATTGTATCCATAGAACATTTGCCGTAACATGGATAACAAATAAATAGGAGTTAATATCATTCCAATTGCCATTACAAGGGTAATTAATATTTTTGGCATTAAAAGATATTTTGGACTGGTAATTAGTCCAAAAAATACTACTAATTCCGCAACAAAACCACTCATTCCCGGCAATGCAAGAGAAGCCATCGAGAAACTACTAAACATGGTAAATATTTTTGGCATTGGAATGGATATTCCCCCCATTTCGTCGAGATAAACAAGACGTATTCTATCACAACTCATTCCTACCAAGAAAAAAAGTGCAGCACCAATAAATCCATGAGATAGTATTTGTAAAATGGCTCCGTTGAGTCCCATGTCGGTTATAGAACCAATTCCTATAATTGTGAAACCCATGTGCGATACAGAAGAATAGGCTATTCTTTTTTTTTGATTGCGTTGACCAAGCGAGGTTGAAGCTGCATAAATTATTTGGATTGCCCCCATTATCACTAACCAGGGAGAAAATATAGAGTGAGCATGTGGTAATAATTCCATATTGATACGAATCAATCCATATGCTCCCATTTTTAATAAGATTCCCGCTAGAAGCATACATGTACTGTAATGTGCTTCTCCATGGGTATCTGGTAACCATGTATGTAGGGGTATAATCGGTGATTTGACAGCATAAGCAATAAGGAAGCCCAAATAGAATATTATTTCTAATGTCACAGGATATGACTGATTAGCTAATCTGTCAAAATCCAATGTCGGTTCATTGGAACCATATAAACCCATACTTAGAACTCCTATTAAGAGAAAAATGGAACCCCCCGCAGTGTACAAAATAAACTTTGTAGCCGAGTACAAACGTTTCTTTCCTCCCCACATAGATAAAAGTAAGTAAACAGGAATTAATTCTAACTCCCACATGATAAAAAAAAGTAAAAGATCTCTAGAAGAAAATAATCCTATTTGACCACTGTACATTGCTAACATCAGGAAATAGAATAATCGTGAATTTCGAGTAACAGGCCAAGCTGCTAAAGTAGCTAAAGTAGTGATAAATCCTGTTAGTAAAATAGGTCCTATGGAAAGTCCGTCGATTCCCAGTCTCCAGTGAAAATTGAAAACATTTATCCATTTAGCATCCTCTTCTAATTGAATTAATGGATCCTCCAATTGGAAATGATAACAGAAGACATAGGTTGTTATAAGGAGTTCTAATAAACAAATAAAAATAGTATACCATCTAAATACCTTATTCCCTTTATGAGGGAGAAAGAAAATTGAGGAACCCGCGAATATTGGCAAAACTACAAGTATTGTTAACCAAGGGAAATAACTCATGATAAAGACAAGATGCGTTTTGACCAAAAAGCCCGTGCTCAAGAAAATATATTCTTTTGAGCACGGGCTTTTGTCGGTAAAAAGGAATCAAATGATTCAAGTGGAATTTATTATAACGTATCAATAAGATAGACCCATGCTGCGAGTTGTTTCATGCCATAAATAAACACGGACACTCAAAAAATCTGTTGGACAGGCAGATTCACATCTTTTACAACCTACACAGTCTTCCGTTCTTGGCGCGGAAGCAATTTGCTTAGCTTTACATCCGTCCCAAGGTATCATTTCCAATACATCTGTGGGGCAGGCTCGTACACATTGTGTGCACCCTATACATGTATCATAAATTTTTACTGAATGTGACATTGGGTCTATAAATTCCAGTTTTGAACATAATAAATTTTCGATCTGGTAAAGTAAAAAAAAATAATAAATTTAGAATTATATAATTTATTATATATTTATATTTTCTTTATATATTGAAACCAGATGAATCAATGATTTATCAAAAAAAATCTTAAGAATCAAAATTTTTATAAATCTGTTCATCAGAAGGGACCAAGAGACTTTGATTTATCTTTCAACAACCATGATCATATGAGTCGCATGAATCACACGTGCAACTTCACGTTGACTAATGGATCGTCAATATTTCAATATAAATATATATTATATATTGAAATATTACTATACATATTAGTATTATTTGTAAATAAATATATAAAAGACACTAAATGATATTTTATAGAAAGTTTTTTCTACAATTTATATATATATATTCTATTTATATGTATTTATATTATAGTTATGGCTAATTTTTCAACAAACTTGATTGATTAATACGAGTTGATTTTCTGTTACGATAGATCGACGAAACAATAGCTAGCCCAATAGCAGCTTCCGCCGCTGCAATCGCTATAATAAAGATTGAGAAAATCTCGCCTTTTAATTGGCGACTATCAAATATATCAGAAAATAGTACGAGATTAATATTAACCGAATTTAGTATAAGTTCAAGACACATAAGTGCTCTAACCATGTTTCGACTTGTGATCAATCCATAGATACCGATTGCAAATAAATAGACACTCAAAAAAAGTACATGTTCGAACATCATTGACTAACTCCTGATCAACCTCGATTCGTTTCAATATGAACAAAAATTCAACCAAGTTGATTGACTAGAATCGAGCGATTACATAAAAAAGGGAATATTGACAGTGGATTAAACTAAAAATTTTTTTAATTCTAACTAAATTATTTATTATTGACGAGCCATAGTAATTGCACCTATCAAAGAAACTAAAAGAATTATAGAAATTAGTTCAAACGGAAGATAAAAATCTGTTGATAAATGAATTCCAATTTGTTGAACGTTGTTTATAAAGTCTTGCTCTATAATCTGATTTGATCTTGTAGTCCAAATAATTCCGTACCATGATGTATCTGCAATAGTAGTAATTAGTGAAAAAAGAATACTTATACAAACCAGTGAAGTGACTCCATCTCCAATAGTCCAAAGATAGGAATCGTTAGAATATTCCGAACCATTCACGAACATAACAGCAAATATGATTAAGACATTTATGGCTCCCACATAAATAAGAAGCTGGGCGGCAGCTACAAAAAAGGAGTTTGATGAAATATAGAATAAGGATATACAAACAAGAACCGATCCCAACGAAAAGGCGGAATAAATTGGATTAGTAAACAATACTACTCCTAGACCTCCTAATATAAGAAATAATCCCAGAAATACTACAAGTATATCATGTATTGGTCCAGGTAAATCCATTATGTATAAGAGAAAAATCAGTCAAAATGTTTCATGACTTTACTAAATAGTCCAGGAAAGAGAGGGGTGTTCCCCTTATTTTTTTTTCTTATATATGATGAGTTTTTAATGCAATTAAATCTTAATATGGATGGATTACTGTGGATATAGATAAAGTTATTAAAATTCTCGGCCAATCTTTTCTTTTTTCTTTTAGAGATTCTAATTTTTTTTTTTTTTAAAATAATTAAGAAAACACATATTCACAGTTTAAATCAAAGAGTGATTCTCAATAATCAATAGTTAATAAGATAAGTTTATTAGGTTCTCATAAAAAAAAAGAAGACTTGTTTCTGTTTATCTTTATATAAAAAAATATTAGTAATCAGTAATCGTTCTTGAATCAAGGGGTTTATCTTTATCCATTTTGATTTGACTGGAATTCATAATTGTTTGAATTGTGTAATCTCCAATTACTGACATTGGTAACCGACCTAATGCAATTTGATTATAATTTAATTCGTGACGATCATAAGTTGAAAGTTCATATTCTTCAGTCATCGATAAACAGTTTGTTGGACAATACTCGACACAATTACCACAAAATATACAGACTCCAAAATCAATACTATAATTAAACAATTGTTTCTTTTTAATCTCTCTCTTAAACCTCCAATCAACAACGGGTAGATCTATGGGACATACACGAACACATACCTCACAAGCAATACATTTATCAAATTCAAAATGAATTCGACCGCGGAAACGTTCTGATGTGATCGATTTTTCATAAGGATATTGAATAGTTACAGGTAAACGATTTGTATGGGATAGGGTAATTATGAAACTTTGACCAATGTACCTTGCCGCCCGTATTGTTTGTTGACCAAAATTTATAAACCCGGTCACCATAGGGAACATATTGTAGATCTCCGTGAATAATTTGATGTTTCTTTCTCTTGTTTAAGATCAGTTATGAATGGAGAATATCGTTATCTTATTCTATTCTTTATAGGTAAATAAGTTGGGAAGAAGTTATCAATAATAGATTACCCAGAGAAATGGGTAAAAGAAATTTCCATCCAAAATTTAAAAGTTGGTCCATTCTCAGTCTAGGTAAAGTCCATCTTGCTGTGATAGGAATGAACAAAAACAAATAGGCTTTAGCTAATGTAATAAATATACCAATTGTTATTCCAAAAACTTCTGTCATTTTATTTATTCCTAAAAATTCAGGAATAGATATATACGGAATAGAGAAATTCCACCCGCCTAAGTAAAGAACTGTTATAAATAATGAAGAAACTAATAAATTTAGGTAAGAAGCAAGGTAAAATAGAGCATATTTAATACCCGAATATTCTGTTTGATAACCTGCTACTAATTCCTCCTCTGCTTCTGGTAAATCAAAAGGTAATCTCTCACATTCTGCTAGAGAAGAAATTAGAAAAACAACAAACCCTATAGGCTGACGCCACAGATTCCACCCCCAAAAACCATATTTTGACTGTGACTCAACTATATCAACTGTACTTGAACTGTTAGATAATCATAGTCGATAATAACATTACTGTTCATATCGCTATTTCAAAACCGTACATGAGACCTCAGCTTCATACGGCTCCTCTATGGTCACAAATAAATGTAAGTACTTGTTTGGTATTATTGTAATTTTTAGATTCTAATTCTAATACCGGGAAGTCCAAAATTAGACCAACGAAATTCTGTCTGCTAGAATAAAAAAGCGCTTCCGAATTGATCTTTTCCATTAAAATTTTAATTTCTCTTTATTCGGTAATAACTTAATCCTTAAATAAAATACTCGTTATATCAATAAATTAGGTTTTATCAATAACTCTAAAGAAAGAATTAGTTAGAAAGAATTGATCATAAATTCCAAATTTATGATTAAGAATTCCATGTATGTATATAGTAGATATTAATATTGAATGGGGAAAAGAAATAAGAAATAAATATCCTGTATCGTATTTTTTTGTTTCATTTTTCCCATTCAATATTTTACATTCTATTTCTTTTGCTCCTGTCCTATTCTTCTTTCTCAGAGGAGAGGAGGTACTCTGAAAAAAAAATATAAGGATTAATTCGTTTTTTATAGTCATTTCTTTAATCAGTGAATAGGAGCATACTCGAGATCGGAATCGTGGAGAAGTACTACTTGGTCATTTCTACCAACTTAAAGTCCTCATTATGATTCGTTTTATCCAAAGCTTTATGCAAAAAAATCTTTTTTTTTATCTTAAATTATCTCCATTACTAATCTTTTGTGTACCTTGGTGTTCCTACTGTCCACTGATTTTTTATTGATCTCCAGTATGGTAATAAATACAAGACAGTAGTAGAAACCCCATACGGGTGATCTTTTGTACCCGCTTCAAGATATGATAATTGGTCAAAGAATCTTAACCTTGGGGTAAACAGTTTATACTGCTTATGTTTCTATTCTCGTACATAGGGAATGAAATTTAATCCTCTTACTGCAAATTTATAAGCAGTTTGCTTTTACTCATCTAACTATCTAGCTTAATTCATCAACCCTAATGATAAAAAAAAAAGGAAAATATCCATTGAATATAATATATTCAATTTCTTTATTCTATTTCTAGTTCTATAAAAGAGGGAAAATAATAATGTTCCGCCGAATCACACGTAGAGATATTGATAACACACATAGAGTTAATGGTATTTCATAACTGATAGATTGAGCAGCAGCCCGTAGACCACCTGAAAAAGAATATTTATTATTAGACCCATATCCTGACATAAGAAGTCCAATAGGGGCAATACTTGAAATGGAGATCCATAAAAAAACGCCTATACTAAGATCGGATAAAACAAGGTGATACCCAAAAGGAATTACTAAATAACTTAGTAGAACAGATATGACCGCTATAGACGGCCCCGCGCTGAACAAACGAATATCTCCTCTAGATGGGAGGAGATCTTCTTTAAAAACTAATTTGGTTCCATCTGCTATAGCTTGAAGAATTCCCAATGGACCGGCATATTCAGGCCCAATGCGTTGTTGTATTGCTGCAGATATTTCTCTTTCTAACCACACAATTACTAGTACCCCTATTGTTATTCCCAATATAAGGGTGAAAATAAGAACAAAGATCCATATGAGTCCATAGACTTCTTTTAAAGATTCCGATCTAGAAAAAGAATTTATAGCTTGTATTTCCGTTTCTGTCATATCAATTATCATTTCAACGATCAACTTCTCCCATAATGATATCTATACTACCTAATATCGTCATGATATCTGCCAATTTCATTCTTTTAACTAGTTGAGGGAGAATTTGCAAATTGATAAAACCGGGTGGACGAATTTTCCATCTCCAAGGGAAAACACTACTATCTCCTATCAAATAAATTCCTAATTCTCCTTTTGGGGCTTCGACTCTCACATAAAGTTCTTGCTTCGACAATTCAAAATTGGGTGAAAGTTTTTTAGTAATAAATCTATATTCAAAATTATTCCATTCGGAATTTTTTGCTTTATCAAAACGTCGGACTTCTAAATTCTCATAAGGTCCTCCAGGAATTCCTTCTAGAGCCTGTTGAATAATTTTTATAGATTCCTTCATTTCACCGATTCGTACTAAATAACGAGCTAGTGAATCTCCTTCTTTTTGCCATTGGACTTCCCAATCAAATTTATTGTAACACTCATAACTATCAACTTTACGAAGATCCCATTGGATTCCAGAAGCCCGTAACATTGGTCCTGATAAACCCCAATTTATTGCCTCCTCTCCACCAATAATGCCCACTCCTTCAACGCGTTCCAAAAAAATAGGATTGCGCGTAATAAGTTTTTGATATTCAACAATTCCTGTTAAAGAATAATCGCAAAAATCCAAACATTTCTCTATCCAGCCATAAGGTAAATCGGTAGCAACTCCCCCAATACGGAAATAATTATGCATCATTCGCATACCTGTAGCGGCTTCGAATAGATCATATAACAATTCTCTTTCTCTGAAAATATAGAAAAAGGGAGTCTGTGCACCGATATCCGCCATAAAAGGTCCAAGCCATAATAAATGAGAAGCTATACGACTAAGTTCTAGCATAATTATTCTAATGTAACTAGCTCTTTTAGGTACTTGAACGCTTTCTAATCGTTCCGGTGCATTTACTGTTATTGCTTCTGTGAACATAGTGGCTAAATAATCCCACCGTGTTACATAAGGCAAATATTGTATAATTGTTCGATTTTCCGCTATTTTTTCCATCCCTCTATGTAAATAACCCAATATAGGTTCACAATCAATAACATCTTCACCATCGAGAGTAACAATTAGTCGAAGAACACCATGCATTGATGGGTGGTGAGGACCCATATTCACTATCATGAGATCCTTTCTTGTAGCTGGTACAGTCATAACTTTTCTTCCTTAATTCAATTTAGTATTCCATGAATTTAGCAAAATGAAGTTGATCAAAATGCAAAATTTAATAACTAAAGAAAAAATTCAAACCAATCTTAAACTTAAAATTAACGAGTTTTTGACTCCCGAAGACCCAACTGGTTAATCAATTTCTTATAACGTACTCGATTTTTCTTTGACAAATAATCCAACAGCCGTTGACGTTTTCCCAGAATTTTTCGTAGACCTCTTTGTGATAAAAAATCTTTTTTATGTAATTTTAAATGTGAAGTAAGTCTTTGTATCTTATCAGTGAAACTAAATACTTGAAATTCAACAGATCCACAGTTTTTTTCTTTTTCTTGTCGAATAGCCGAGATGAATGAATTTTTTACCATAAAAACAAAATTTTCTTTTTTTTCTTTTACGCGAATTTTACCGATCAGGAAAAATAAAAATATTTATTATACGTGTTATTTGCAGTTATTTGAATTTAGTACAAAAAAGTTTCTCATTTCTTCATATAGAATTTTTTATATCCAAATCAAATTGCAAATTTGATTTGGATAAAAAGGAACGATCCATTTTTTTTTTCAAGATTTTCCTATTCAGGAAAGAAAATGTTTTTTCGATTAAAGAAAAATAGATATAACATATAGAGGAAATATACTATGTTATATTTATATTTATTATATAATATTTATTATATACTATTAATATAATTAAAGAATTTAAAGAATTCTGAATCGTGGATACATATGTATTCTTGATATACTGAAATTACTGCCATTATTGGTATCAAACCAATAACGATTCATACAAGCTAAATCTTCTAATCGATAATTGGGCCAAAGAAAAAATTTGAATTTAATGAATTTCTTTGTATATGTATTAAGATGTTTTTCCTTGTTCAAAAATTGTTCACAGTTGTTTATGTTGTTTTGATTACAGAATATTGGATTTCTGCCCATAATATTCCAATTCTGAGAATTAAAACAAATAAAAATTCTCAATTCTCTACGACGTCTGGGGGATAGAATATTTTCAGGAACAAGGAAATAATAATAATTTTTGTTTTTAGTCATAAGTATATTTCTGTGTTGTGCAACAGATTCATGAATTTTTTTTTTTTCAACATATTCTTTTTTTATTATGTATTTTCCATCAGTTTGGCGTTTAGTCTTATCAACCAATGAAATACCTATGGTTTGATATATAATATCTTTTCCATCCCTTTTCATAGATAGACGAATTGGTTCGACAATAAATACGCCTCTTTTTACCAATTCTGTAAGAGTTAGATCTTTCTGAATCAACATTACATCTAGATGCATCTCTCCTCGTTGAATTGAAGATATAGCTATTTCCTTTGGATCTATCAGTCTAAGTAGAAGACAATATACCTTTATATTATTGATCATTCTTTGATTCAAGAGATCATCCCATCTTAATTGAAAAAGAAAATATTTTTTCAAGAAGAAATTGAGTTCTGCTTCTTTCTTGCTCTTAGATTGTTTTTTTTTTCTACCTTTTTTAATGTCTGTTCCTGTATAATCTGTCTCAACATCTTTTTCATTTTGTTTTCGTAAATCTAATACAAGATTTCCTTGACCTTGTTGTTCATTTTTTTTTTTTACATTGATCTTTTTTCTTTTACTAATATTTTCATAGAAATTAAAATTTAAAATAAGTAATTTGGTAGGTATGATCCATGGTTTTATTTTATACGCATTAAAAAGTAGTACAAATTCTGGGAAAAACCAAGGTTCTAGATTTGATATGCTACGATAGAATTTTTCTTGATTCATTCCCATCCAATCAAAAAAGGAATTTTTTTTTAATTTTTGATAATTTAGATTTTTAGTATTTTTATGAATCTTGGTGTTATGAATCTTGGTGTTGATAGGCGTATTGGCCTGGGTCTCAATATCAATATTATTGATAATACAGAAATGGGGAATTTTATAATTTAAAAATAGTCTATCCATATTTTTGTCCGTATCAATGAGAAATCTTTTTTCTAGATAATTATTAATAACTATCCTTATCAATCCATAAAATGGTTCGGGTTTTAGTGTATTGAAATTAGATGAAATTTTTTTGTTTTCCACTTCTTGTAATTGTAACGTTGATTCATAAATATATGATTTTTTATTATCCTCAAAATTTATATATTTATATGATAAAATATCATATCCGAAATGTTTTTTCAATTTGTCTTTTTGACTCATCAATGAATTTACTGCACAGTAATTTTCTTTCATGTAATGAATTAATTGGTCTTTTTCTTTTTTATATAAATCCGATTCCGTTGAGTCTTTTTTTTGAATTATACGACATTGGTTGGCCCTATTTTGCCATTTTTTTGGTACTAAATAAGACCACTTAGTCTGAGATAAATTATATTGATAATGACCCCTTAACCACATTTTCCATTTATTCATTCTATACTTATGTATTTTCTTATGCTTTGGTTTGGAACCAAATATTCCTTGTGTTGTACAATAATTCTTTATTATATCTGTAAGAAAAGGATAGGTGTTATGATATTTAAGTACAGATTTCAAAGCATATTTGTTAAGTAATTGATTTTGCGAGAATTTGTAAAATATATATGCTTGAGACAAAGAAGATAAGTCCCAATAAATATTAGAATTTTTGTTGCTAATACTAAAATTAGTATTATAAAAAATATTATAAAACGACTTTTTTATAGTCGAAATAAAGTTCATTATTTTTTGATTTGTCTTTTCAATTCCTTCTTGATTTGTTTTATCATTATAAATGTATTTAGTTAAAATTTTGTTTGTTGATTTAAAACTTGGAATCTTAATGATACATAGTAATAGATTCATGTATATTTTTTCAATGAAAGATTTTATAAAATAATGCGATTTACGTATTAATCGGATATTTTTTCTTTTAAATATTTTCCAAATATCCTTCTGTAATTCCGATCTTTTAGCATCATAAGTTAGAACCATTTTTTTCTTGTCTTTTGTGATTCCTTTTATTTGACTCCTAATTGTGATTGTCTTATTAGCAAGATCTTTCATTTTTGTTTCGATGAGTGAATAATTTGCATTTCCGCAATTCAGGAATTGAATTGCAATCGTCGATTCGCGAAGAATCTTATTATTTATATTAGAATCTCTTCCATTTTTATTTTTAGTCGGTTCATATATTTTAGCCCTACTCGATTTTAATATGGGTTTTACTTTTTCAAGTTCTTTCACTATTAGGTCCATAAATAGAATTATTTTGATGACCCATCTTGTTTTTTTTTTTGAAACTTTTAGAACCCCATTTCCTCTTTCTTTGAAAACTCTTATAACTTGTAAAATTTTATTTTTCGCTTTTATCGTTTTTTTTTCGAGTTCTTTAAAAATGGGTTCAAAGAAAGAAGGTCGTTTTCGGGGAGACCCAAAAGGTAGCTCTGCTTCTCTTCCCCAAACTGTTAAAAAACTAAAGTTATCTTTTTTCTCTTTTTTTTGCCTTTGCTGATCTCCATGATTAAATCGTACCTTAGATCTTTGCCAAGGTTTCAGACAAAAAGGAAATAGAATCTTTATTTGAATACCATCTCTTAACCAATTTTTGGGAAATTCCGTTTCTGATAATTGAACACCATTATAAGTACATTTAACATGTATTTCTCCATTCCATTCCTTCCAATCCTCGTACCATTCGGGGAATTGAAACAATAACATACGACTAATATTTTTAGCTATTATTAATACGGGAAATAGAACATATTTTCTAAAAAAAGATTGGGTTACTAATATTAAACCTCTTATTGCTTGAGTAAATAGAAAGCTCTCCCAAGCCTCTGATATTGCTATTCGTTCATTTTCCTCTTCTTTCTCTTTGTTTGTTTTCTCATTTTCTTTTGTATGTTCTTGCTCAAAATAATAAATTTGAGATTCTGAGGTTCTCCCTAACCAATTCCTAATTTTAAATATATAAAAAAACGATAAAAAAAATGTTTTGTCTATTCGATCCAAAAAAAGTGGAGAATGCACATTTGCTTGAAATATTTTCAAGATAATTGTTTTACGTCTTTGAGCACGCATAGATCCTTTGATTATACCGCGGCGAAAATCCGATTGTTGTGAGTAACGTATCAAAGCCACCTCGTCTTCTTCATCACTAGTATTACTAGTAGTATTATTAGTAGCACTCGAATTAGTACTCTGATCGTTATCAGTATAAATTATTATGCGTTTCCCTTTTCTTGACCGAATTTCAGGATCTTCCGTCGATTCTTCTTCATCTTCTTCTTCCAAATCATCTGTTAATTTGTATGACCATCTAGAGACCTTTTTACTAATTTCTTCCATTCCAATAGAATTTTTTCTAATATTTAGTAGATCATTTGGATCAGTTGTAATTACATCGAATAAAAATTTCAAAGATTTTATTTGACTTTCTGAATCTATTCCTTGCACACGTTCAAAATAAAATTTTTCAATTAAGGTTAAGGAATTCTCAATGGGATTCGATAAAAATTTCTCATCAGAATAAAACCTATTCTTTTTATGTTCAAATGTTTGAGAAATTTTAGGAAATAGACCATGAATTTTATTTATCCACAATATTTGTAGGGAATCCACTCTTGAAGTTATTAAATCAGTCATGATTTCATCTGAATCTACATTTTTTATTGTTCCGCGATAAGGTCCATTCAAAAAGGGATCATACATTTTGGGAAAATATTCTTGTTCATGCTCATCATCACATAATCTGGTTCTTTTTTCTAGTATATTTAAAGCAAAAGATCCTTTCTCTTTTTCTAAATTTTGTATTCTACTTAAAAATTCGTTCTTTAAGTTGTATTTTTTTTGTTCATTATTAGAAATCCAATAATTATATAGGTCTTCGTGGTATAGTTTTTCTGTCGTGTAGAAAGAAATTTTTTGCTCTATCATTTCTGAAAAGGTTGATAAACTTGGCGGATATGTAAAAGAGATTAGATTTTTTCCTTTATTTGGGCATATATAAAAAAAATATTGTGCCATTTCATTTCGTATAGCATTTTCAAACCTATCATTTTTAAAATATCTCAATGGGCGGTTCCATCGTTTATAATCGAAAAGAAAAGTTACAATAGGTTTTTCAAACCAAAAATTAGTTTTCTCTTCTTTAAGTTTTCCCAATTCCCAATTATCTTGATGGATATCAAGATAAGAATCTTCATAAACCGGGCTATCTTTCTCTTCTTTAGTGGATCCCTCTTGTTCCTGTTTCGTCTTCTTCGTTTCGTAAGTTGTTTCTACATCGCTTTCTTCCGTTTCTGAGGTTTCTTTCAGTTTCTTAGTACCAATAGGCGATGGCATTCTGCCTAAATAGTAGACACAGGTGATAAATAAGAGAATACTAAAGATTCTAGCCATAGAATTTCTCAATTCTGACACAAGGTACTTATTAGATCGAATCAAATGATTTTGCCGTATCCAGAATAATACCAATCCAACCCATTTCATGAATAAAATGTGACCAATTAACCAACCAACAAAACTACTTGTTACAAATAACATCTTGTTGTTGCATCGAAACATATAAATGTTGACTAATCTGGCTAACGTTGAACTTGGTAAAATGAAATGGTTGAATAATTGAAAAATGAGATTATTCAGGAATACACATTGAATGCTGAGATTACGCATGGAATTTCTGGTAGTAGATCCATAATCAAAAAAGTTTTTGTGATTGTTCCAGAAGAAATGAAACAAAAGATACGG